TATTCTTCGCGTCCAGGATTACGTCCCGGATCATTAGATAGGAATCCGAAAATGAAGAGAGAAACAAAGAATATCACTACTGTGTAAACAAAGAGTTTGAGAGTAAGCATTACACAATCTCCAAGATCATTTTTTTTTTGGAAAAAGAGAATAGATTCTCTATTTTTATACTACATATCCTATAATTTGATTTGACGTCTAAACCCGAAATAGTTTTTCAAAATCGAAAAGAATTTTTGTAATTGTAAGAAAAAGAAATAAAAAATGAAGTTATTATTATCTTATTAATTATTATATTACTTATCAATTATTACTTATCAATAATTTGATTATACCCACTTGTTAATATTATGGAGGATCAAAATAAGTTTTTTCATTTATAAAAAATAGTTATAATCGAAAAACGAGGCGATATGTATTGTGTCTATTCAAAACTTTGAATGTTTTAATCAAGGGTTCCTAAGGCAATGCTTATCTGATTTTATCAATTAACATTTTTCTCCAAAAAATATTTCATTTTTCTAGGACAAGATCAAAGATCTCATCGAAAACTTACAGCAGCTTGCCAAACAAAAGCTAAGAGAAAAAAGAGTAAAGGTATGACTGGCATAAAATCTACGATTGGACTCAAAAAAGCGTAGGCCTCAGGTAATTTGGCGAAGAAAAAACTACTCGAATAAAGGGCAGAATTAAGACAGATCAAACTAAAGATATTAAGCATAACAGACATTTTTTTTTATTGCATTTTGATTGACTTGTTGATAGAAAGAAAAAATGAAGAAAAAATCCTTCTTTTTTTTTTGAACTTACCTACTCAATCAAAAAACCTTCTACTCCCCATGGAGAATAAAAGAAATTCTACTTTCATACAATATCTTAATGGAATTCTATGTAATGATCAATAAATTAATTGGAATTCTATACCTACCCGTGTCAAAATAGTAACAACAAAATCGAATTTCAATTTTAGCTATTTGGTTTGGAATTGACGAACAATCAATAACAATATTAGTGTTTATTAGTGTAGAATAGAAATCCAAGTGGGGCGTGGCCAAGTGGTAAGGCATCGGGTTTTGGTCCCGCTATTCGGAGGTTCGAATCCTTCCGTCCCAGGGCATATGTAATTTAAGATTGTATTTTTATGTTTCTAAAGTTTAATATTGGATAAAATTTGATTCTTTCCGCTAATGATTTTAAGCAAAATCAATCTTATCCCTTTTTCCCATTTCATCAAATTAAAGGGAGATAAGTGTTTAAATGATACGTGGATCCAGGTAAATCGTTTAGAGATTTAGGCAAGATGCGTTTATAGATTACACGAATTTGAATTCGAAAAAGGGTGTTTTTAATCATGTAAATATATACACTCCCTCTATATTCATATATAATAAAGAAGGTAGTGATTTTTGTATTCATCCCGGAAAAGAATGGATTTTACAATTGAATCTATTATTCAATTTCGATTTTTTATTCTTCATTTAGAATTTTTAAATTAATGGTTGAACTCAAAAAGAAACATGGATTTCTATTTCTTAGGGATGTCGCCTTTATTGTAAAAAAAGAAAGATTCCTTTAGTCAAAATCAAATATCTTATAATAACTTAAGATATATTTCATAGACCTGTATTGACTGTCCTGACTGAACCAATGACTATTCATGATTCCATGATTGAATCAACCGTATACTGGTTCCAAATTAAATTGTGAGGAATGTTATGGTAAAACTTCGTTTGAAACGATGTGGTAGAAAGCAACGTGCGACTTGAAGGACATGATCCTTTGTGGATTCTTATATCCATCATTCTCTAATAAAGGATGCTCTTGACTCGACATCTTTTGTTCTGTTCCACTCGAACCCGGATTGCATTTTTTGTTGGGGTGGAATGGACCTAGTACATGATGGAGCTCGAGGAATAAAGTATTGAGCTATTTCGCAACGGAGAAGAGAAGGGTCTAGGGTTAGGGTCAATCAATAAGTTGGAACAACTTCGTAAGTATATATTTGACAGAGAAAGCGAAAGGATCAAAATAAAACAAGTTTCAAATCCCAACGGAAAATGGTTTGTTGGAATTGAGAAAACCTTTTCGATAATATCTATATCGTCGGGAATCCGCCGTCCGTATGATTCTATTCTTTTCTTTGATAGAACAAAATAACAAAAAAGGCATGTTGCTGCCATTTTTGAAAGTATTAAAAATCAACGAAGTAATGTCTAAACCCAATGATTCAAAAAAAAAGAGAAAGATTTCCGGAACAAGGAAATATCCTTTTAATTGTTAATTGTCCTATCAATTGGATTTTGATCAGAATGTCGAATTCAAATCGATTTTAAATGAGACAAAAGGGTATTTGAGACTGCTCAAAAAATGAAATGCAAAAAGATTCTTTTCTTTTGAACTATTTAAGAGCTATTCAACTTGAGTTATGAGTATACAAATGATTTTTTTAGGAAATAAAGAAATGAAATGAAAAGGACTTAATTCCTAGTCTAATTCATTTGATGGTTTTATAGACTTATTGGCCGTTAGAATTTATATATACCCAACTTTACTTTGAATCATTTTTCGCGAGCCGTACGAGGAGAAAACCTCTTATACGTTTCCAAGGGGGGTATTGTTGATCTAATCTATCCCAATGAGCCGTCTATCGAATCGTTGCAATTGATGTTCGGTCCCGAAGAGAGGGAAGAGATTTGCAGAAAGTGGGTTTTTATGATCCGATAAAAAGTCAAACTTATTTAAATGTTCCTGCTATTGTAGATTTTCTTGAAAAAGGTGCTCAACCTACAGAAACTGTCTATGATATTTTAAAGAGGGCGGAGGTTTTTACAGAATTTCGACTTAATCAAATGAAGTTCAATTAATGAAATAAAAAACAAAGATAATCCGGGTGTAGTTGGGTAGAACTTTTTGTCTTCCTTTCCTGTAGATTTTTTATGTAGTGCCAATCCAACACAAAAGCTTTTTTATATATTTTATTTTTTCGAATTCGATTTCAAAATATATTCTATTATTTTATATTGTATATATCGTATTTCTATTTATACTAGAATTCGAATAATTCTATTAACGAAAATTTATATACATAGATTTCAATTATTAAAATAATTTATTTTAATAATTGAAATCAAAGAAATTCAAACATATTTGTAGTTTTTTTAATATTCATATTGACAAGAGTATATTGAACAAATATAATTCAATTTTGAAGTAAAATAAAAAAATGAAATGGTTTATTTCGGTCTTCCACCAAATAAATAGGTTTTTTATTCAAGGATATGTTGAATTTTTTGTATTGTCATCTTATCTGTTTGCTTTTAGGTTCGGAATCCATTAGAAAACTTTGTTTGGATTTAGCCCTAATTCAAATTTTTGATTCCAATGCGTTTTTTTCTCGATTGTATCTACATAACATATCCATTTTTCGGGTTGCTAACTCAACGGTAGAGTACTCGGCTTTTAAGTGCGGCTAGAATCTTTTACATATTTGGATGAAGCAAGGAATTCGTCTACATCATCGGTAGAGTTTATAAGACCACGACTGATCCTGAAAGGAAATGAATGGAAAAAAGAGCATGTCGTAGCAATATAAAATTCAGGGACTATTCCATTCTTACCAAATTGGTACAAAATTCTATAGTCTATTTGAATTCTTGTAAAGGAACAAAAGGAATTCAAAGTTGGGTCGATTGAATAAATGGATCGAGCCTTATTGGTTCAAATTCTGGGGAAAGAAAGAACAACGAGCTTATCTTCATAATTTGAATGATTTCCTGATCTAATTAGACGTTAAAACAAATTAGTAACTGATGCGGGAAAGGATTCTCCCGCGAGTGGAGACTTTGTTTTTTATAGTGAATCCTAACTATTCGATTATCCATTCTACGTTAAGAGTTAAGAGGATGGCGAGGAATGTGTAGAAGAAAAAGTATATTGATAAAATACTTTAAATTCCAAAATCAAAAGAGCGATTGGGTTTAAGAAATAAAGGATTTCTAACCATCTTATTATCTTCTAAAACAACAAAAGAAAAAACCAATTAGATGGAACAAAAATAGAGAGTCTGCTGATTAATTTATCTGTCTCCGAGGTTTCTATTATTTCATAATAAAATACCTTGTTTTGACTGTATCGCACTATGTATCATTTGATAACCCAAGAAACCCTTTTTACTTTTGTTTTCGGTTGAAATTGAAATGGAAGAATTCCAAGGACATCTAGAACTAGATAGGTCTTGGCAACATAACTTTTTATATCCACTTATCTTTCAGGAATATATTTATGCATTGGCATATGATCATGGTTTAACTAAATCGATTTTGTTGGAAAATTCAAACGAAAAAAAATACAGTTTACTAATTGTAAAACGTTTAATTACTCGAATGTATCAACAGAATCATTTGCTTTTTTCTGCTAATGATTCGAACCAAAATGAAATTTTGGGGCACAAGCACAAAAAGAATTTGTATTCACAAATGATAACAGAAGGGTTTGCCGTCATTGTGGAAATTCCATTTTCCCTACTATTAATATCTTCTTTAGGGGAAAAGGAAATAGTAAAATCTCAGAATTTGAAATCAATTCATTCAATATTTCCCTTTTTAGAGGACAAATTCTTACATTTAAATTATGTGTTAGATATATTAATAACTTACCCTGCCCATCTAGAAATCTTGGTTCAAACTCTTCGCTACTGGTTGAAAGATCCTTCTTCTTTGCATTTATTCCGATTTTTTCTTTATGAGTATCGTAAATTGAATAGTCTTATTACTCCAAAAGAATTCATTTCCTTTTTGAAAAAAAAGAATCAAAGATTCTTATTGTTCCTATATAATTTTCATGTATGTGAATACGAATCCCTTTTTCTTTTTCTCCGCAACCAATCCTCTTATTTACGATCAACATCTTTTGGAGCCCTTATTGAACGGATCTATTTCTACGGCAAGCTAAAATATCTAGTAAAAGTTTTTACTAAGGGTTGGGGGGTTATCCTATGGCTT